TTGGGTATCAAAATTTGGATATTTATAGACGAAGAATAAGAAACCTTTACTTGTCTTTCCCTTCTATCCATTGATAGAAAAAAAAAAATAGAAACTCGTTCATTCTTTTTCTGGTGAATCAAAATGAGCGATCCTAATTCTTAATTCTATAGGGTTGAATAAAAATTCAATTGACCATTTGATATAATTGCTATGCTTAGTGTGTGACTCGTTGGTTTTTTAGGGTTAGGATTAAAAAAGGACCAGCCCCATAGTATGAACTAATAACCAACTCATCACTTCGTATTATCTGGATATAAAGAACCAGTCAAGATATGATAAATCAGTCATATCTTTGTAGCAACTGAAATTTTTTTTTGCATAAACTTTAATTAGAAGTTGTAAAACAAAATGAAAGAAGTAAAGGTGTGGATAAATGGAAGGATGAGAGAAAGAGAGAAAAAGAATATCAATGATATAGAATTCCAATATGTAAGGTCTACGAATCATCTCATAAAAGACAGTGTAATAAAGCATCAATACTCATTGATTCATCCATAATTAAATATTAAATGAATCAAGAAAAAAATAAAGAGCTTGGAGCCAATAAAGACTAAGAAGATTGACTCAGGAACAAATTGGATTATGAGCTCCATTGTAGAATTCGGACCTAATCATTAAGTACGAAGCGATGGGAACGATGGAACCTGTGCATGCAAAAGATTTTATTGAAAAAATGAATCTTAATGATTCACTAGTCGGGATGGCGAAATGAACCGGAGATTAATTCATCTATTGGGAGAAGTCACGAACGAACCCTACAAATGAAATAGAGATTGAAAGAGTAAATATTCGCCCGCGAAAACTTTTTTTTTTTAGTTGCTAAAAGGACAAAACAAAATAAAGATTTTTTAGAACGTTCTAAAAAAAAAACTATTTTTTACAAAAAATGTTAATCATTTCGTTTTTAATCCTTTTATTCGTGAGGAGCTGGATGAGAAGAAACTCTCACGTCCGGTTCTGTAGTAGAGATGGAATTGTGAAACAACCATCAACTATAACCCCAAAAGAACTAGATTCCGTAAACAACATAGAGGAAGAATGAAGGGAATATCTTATCGAGGTAATCATATTTGTTTCGGTAAATATGCTCTTCAGGCACTTGAACCTGCTTGGATCACATCTAGACAAATTGAAGCAGGTCGACGAGCAATGACACGAAATGCACGCCGTGGTGGAAAAATATGGGTCCGTATATTTCCAGACAAACCGGTTACAGTAAGACCCGCTGAAACACGTATGGGTTCGGGAAAGGGATCCCCTGAATATTGGGTAGCTGTTGTTAAACCAGGTCGAATACTATATGAAATGGGTGGAGTAACCGAAAATATAGCTAGAAGGGCTATTTCAATAGCAGCATCCAAAATGCCTATACGAACTCAATTCATTATTTCAGGATAAAAATGTAGAACCAACAGAAATGAATCTTGGGGATGAAAGTTTCTTTTTTTGGACAAAAAATATTCCTTTTTTTCTTCATCCTTTGCATTGGAAGAATAGACTAAAAAATTGATATGATTCAACCTCAGACCCATTTAAATGTAGCAGATAACAGCGGGGCTCGAGAATTGATGTGTATTCGAATCATAGGAGCTAGCAATCGTCGATATGCTCATATTGGTGACGTTATTGTTGCTGTGATCAAAGAAGCAGTACCAAATATGCCCCTAGAAAAATCAGAAGTAGTCAGAGCTGTAATTGTTCGTACCTGTAAAGAACTTAAACGTGACAGCGGTATGATAATACGATATGATGACAATGCTGCAGTTGTGATTGATCAAGAAGGAAATCCAAAAGGAACTAGAATTTTTGGTGCGATCCCCCGGGAATTGAGACAATTCAATTTTACTAAAATAGTTTCATTAGCTCCCGAGGTATTATAAAATGAGATCACTGATATGTTTATAGTGGGTATTTGAAAGAAATAGATTAAGAACTAGATTAATTAGTAGATTGTGTCTCACGCATATACCTTTAATAATTCATATTCATAAAACAAATAAGAAAAAAAAAAAAAAAGAAAAACATGTTGATTATATCCAATTTTGGGGCACCCATAATTTTAGTTCACCATGGGTAGGGACACTATTGCTGAGATAATAACCTCTATACGAAATGCTGATATGGATAGAAAAAGAGTGGTTCGCATCGCATCTACTAATATTACCGAAAATCTTGTTAAAATACTTTTCCGAGAAGGTTTTATTGAAAACGTTAGAAAACATCGAGAAAAAAACAAATCTTTTTTGGTTTTAAACCTGCGGCATAGAAGGAATAGGAAAAGACTCTATAGAAATTTTTTAAATTTAAAACGGATCAGTCGACCCGGTCTACGAATCTATTCTAACTCTCAACGAATTCCTAGAATTTTAGGGGGGATGGGGATTGTAATTCTTTCTACTTCTCGAGGTATAATGACAGACCGAGAGGCTCGACTCGAAGGAATCGGCGGAGAAATTTTGTGTTATATATGGTAATCCTTTTAATATCCAAATTGGATCCGAAACTTCTTCCTATTTCTAAAAAAAAGAAAAGGGACGAGTTGTCTAATATCGTTCCTCCTCCATTAGTTGATACTTCAAGGAGGCTTTACCTGGAATGAAAGAACAAAAATGGATTCATGAAGGTTTAATTACTGAATCGCTTCCCAATGGTATGTTCCGGGTTCGGTTAGATAATGAAGATCTGATCCTGGGTTATGTTTCAGGAAAGATCCGGCGTAGTTTTATACGGATACTGCCAGGAGATAGAGTCAAAATTGAAGTAAGTCGTTATGATTCAACCAGAGGACGTATAATTTATCGACTCCGCAACAAGGATTGGAAGGATTAGGTGGTTTTTATTCAATATGATTCGAGATGCAAAATTTCAAGAAACTTAGTTTCGTCCAAGAAGTAGATTCAGAATTAAGATAAGGAATGACAAATATGAAAATAAGAGCTTCTGTTCGTAAAATTTGTGAAAAATGTCGCCTAATCCGTAGGCGGGGGCGCATTATAGTAATTTGTTCCAACCCGAGACATAAACAAAGACAAGGATAATCAGACTCACTAAAGGACTCGATGTACAAATAAGGAATCTGTTTTGACATGAAATGGATATATCCATATATCTCTGACTCATATTTATGAGATGATAAAATATGGCAAAAGCTATACCGAGAATTGGTTCACGTAGAAATGGACGTATTGGTTCACGTAAGAGTGCACGTAGAATACCAAAGGGGGTTATTCATGTTCAAGCAAGTTTCAATAATACCATTGTCACGGTTACAGATGTACGGGGTCGGGTGGTTTCTTGGTCCTCAGCGGGTACTTGTGGATTCAAGGGTACGAGAAGAGGGACACCCTTTGCCGCTCAAACTGCAGCAGCAAATGCTATTCGTACAGTAGTAGATCAAGGTATGCAACGAGCAGAAGTCATGATAAAAGGTCCCGGTCTCGGAAGAGACGCAGCATTACGAGCTATTCGTAGAAGTGGTATACTATTAACTTTCGTACGGGATGTAACCCCTATGCCACATAATGGTTGCAGACCCCCGAAAAAAAGACGTGTGTAGAAATGAACATTGAAGAAATTTCAAGAGAAACAAGAGAAATAAATGATTCAATCAAATCAAATAATATTACTATGGTTCGAGAGAAAGTAACAGTATCTACTCGGACACTACAGTGGAAGTGTGTTGAATCAAGAGAAGACAGTAAACGTCTTTATTATGGACGCTTTATTCTGTCTCCACTTATGAAAGGTCAAGCCGACACAATAGGCATTGCGATGCGAAGAGCTTTACTTGGAGAAATAGAAGGAACATGTATCACACGTGTAAAATCTGAGAACGTCCTACATGAATATTCTACCATAGCGGGTATTCAAGAATCGGTCCATGAAATTTTAATGAATTTAAAAGAAATTGTATTGAGAAGTAATCTATATGGAACTTGTGACGCGTCTATTTGTGTCAGAGGTCCAGGATATGTAACTGCTCAAGATATCATCTTACCACCTTATGTAGAAATCGTTGATAATACACAACATATAGCTAGCTTGACAGAACCAATTGATTTGTGTATTGGATTACAAATCAAGAGAAATCGCGGATATCTTATCAAAATGCCACATAACTTTCAAGATGGAAGTTATCCTATAGATGCTGTATTCATGCCTGTTCGAAATGCGAATCATAGTATTCATTCTTATCGGAATGGGAATGAAACACAAGAGATACTCTTTCTCGAAATATGGACAAATGGGAGTTTAACTCCGAAAGAAGCACTTCATGAAGCCTGCCGGAATTTGATTGATTTATTTATTCCCTTTTTACATAAGGAAGAAGAAAACTTACCTTTAGAGGACAATCAACACACGGTTCCTTTATCCCCTCTTACCTTTCACGAGAAATTGGATAAACTCAGAAAAAACAAAAAAAAAATAGTATTGAAATCGATTTTTATTGACCAATCAGAATTCTCTCCCAGGGTCTATAATTGCCTCAAAAGGTCCAATATATATACATTATTGGACCTTTTGAATAACAGTCCGGAAGATCTCATGAAAATTGAACATTTGCGCCTAGAAGATATAAAACAGATATTTGTCATTCTAGAAAAACATTTCGCAATTGATTTACCAAAAAAGAAGTTTTAAATCTATTGGATTTTTTTTCGCCTTTTTTTTTCATGAAGATGAAAATAGGTTTTGAATCTTTAGCACAATTCATATATTCGAAAGAAATTCAGAATTGAATAGATGTATCTAGGGAGAATTCGCTTTCAAGCGACTATTCCCTAGATACACACGTCGTGTTATTTCACAATTGAATCAAATTAAAAAAGACCTAAAGTTAGGGATTTATCAATAGGTAATGTTGCACCAATACCCAACCAAAGAGCGACTGCAGTACCAATCAAAAAGACGGTTGTCGCTACTGGACGACGAAATGGATTTTGGAATTTATTAACATT